ACCCCATAATGATATTGAATAGAAGGAGTTATTTGTTTTTCCACTGTAATTTTTAAAATAAAGGTTTAAATGTCCCTCAAAAGTAAGTAAGTAGATGCGAAACATATAAAATGCCGTTAATCCTGCTGTGGAACAGGCTATTATTGCGAAAATAGGTGAATACAACCAACTATCATTAAGAATTTCATCTTTGGACCAAAAGCAGGCAAGGGGGGGGATACCACAAAGAGAAAGGGTACCTAATAAAAAAGCATTTTTTGTAATTGGCACATGCTTTGTTAAACCACCCATAAGAACCATATTCTGACTTTTCTCTGGAGAATATCCAACAACCGATTCCATTGAGTGAATAATTGACCCAGATCCTAAAAACAACAACGCTTTTGAATAAGCATGAGTAATCAAATGAAATAAAGCAGCCCGATAAGACCCTATACCCAAGGCTAACATCATATAACCCAATTGAGACATTGTAGAATAGGCTAAACTTCTCTTAATATCTTTTTGAGCAAGAGCTAAAGTAGCTCCAAATAGTACTGTTATTATACCTATCAAAGCTATTAGATTCATTATGTAAGGTATTACTATAAAAAGCGGAAGAAGACGAGCGACAAGAAAAATTCCCGCTGCTACCATCGTAGCAGCATGTATAAGAGCCGAAATGGGGGTAGGGCCCTCCATAGCATCAGGTAACCATACATGAAAAGGAAATTGAGCAGATTTAGCAACTGCACCTGCAAATAATAGGACCGCGCACAAAGTAACAAATAATAAATTAACCTCATTATTATAAATCAAGTTATTGAATATTTTAAACAAATCGCGAAATTCAAAACTCCCCGTTGTCCAATAAAGACCTAAAATCCCTAATAATAAACCAAAATCCCCCACGCGATTAGTTACAAATGCCTTTTGACAAGCATTCGCCGCAGTAGGTCGGGTGAACCAAAAACCTATTAATAGATAAGAACACATTCCAACCAATTCCCAAAAAATATAAATTTGTATCAAATTCGAACTAGTCACTAATCCCAACATTGATGTATTGAACAAACTCATATAAGCAAAAAATCTCAAATATCCTTGATCATGAGACATATAATTGTCACTATAAATAAGAACCATAATTCCAACAGTCGTGATTAATATTGACATAATACAAGTAAGTGGGTCGATCAAGTAGCCCAACTCTAAAGAAAAATCATTATTGATAGTCCAAGACCATACATATTGATAGATATAATTACTATTTATTTGATCAATAGACAGATAAACTGAAAAAATCATAACTATACTTAACAATAAAACACTCGGAAAAGACCACATACGTCGAAGGTTTTTTGTTGCCGTCGGAAAAAGTATAAGTCCCACTCCTATTAAGATAGGAATTGGAAGTGAGATGAAAGGTATGATCCATGAATATTGATACGTATATTCCATAAAAAAAGTATATTTAATTCCTAATTAATTTTTCTGATTCACCAGCTCTTCTCTCTTTTCAAAAGGATCAGTTAATAAAAAATTTAACACAACTTAAATAGAATTTTTTATTCTTAATTATTCTTAATTTTTTGCTAAATACTTCATTTCAACTCAAGAAGTTAGAATTGTTCAAATAAGATGATCCACTGAAACTATTAATGAACACAACTATTTATTTTAAGGAAAATTTTATGACAATATAGAAACGGAAAATTTTCTTTATTATTATTATTTAGTATGCATTACACAAATTTCCCGCTATAGAGCAAGAAGGAATAATTAAACGAAAAACACTATTTTATTTTGGTATCAATCATAAAAGACAGCCTAGAAGTTGATCCAGTAAAATAAGACTTCTTTTTATTAAGTTCGTTTATTACGTTACGAATCATTAAACGATTAATTTTTTTTTTAAATAACATTATATATATATATTTTTTTTCTTTGTTCCTAATCTACTAATTTAAAATTTTAGATATCTATATTAGAAGTATAATATAATTTAAAGAATAAATGGATAATAAATAGTAAAGAACCATTCGTTTTGAACAATAGATGTCTTTCACATCCAACTATAGCAATGAATAATCTATTATAATTTTTTAATGGCAGTTCCAAAAAAGCGCACTTCTATATCAAAAAAACGTATTCGGAAAAATATTTGGAAAAGCAAAGGGCGTCGGGCAGCGTTGAAAGCTTTTTCGCTAGCAAAATCTCTTTCAACGGGGAATTCACAAAGTTTTTTTGGGGACAAATCAAATAAATAATCAAACATTGGAATAATCTGAATCGGTTTGACTCAAAAAACAACCTAGTTGAAATTCGTTTATAATTTTTATTATTTATTATTAAAATAATAATTTTATTATATTATATAAATAATTGAATAATATAATGTGAATTTATTAAAAAAAAAAATTGTCACTAAAATAAATATATTCAAATAAAAATAAACATTTTTTTTTAATCAAAAAACAATTATTTGAATTTCCTAATATTTTGAGCGGATGAATATGAAATTTGTTTTCCTTTTTTTTTAGGATATGTAAAATTAAGAATTCTTTTGTTTACTCAATTATAAAATAGAAAATGGTACTTTTTTTTCTTGTTCAAAGAATAAAAATAAATACAAGGGTTGACCTTTCTTTTTCATATCTTTGTTTTATCATTTTCGGGATGGGGAAAATAAGAATCCCCATCGCCCCAATAAAACAAAAAATTTTTCTTGATTTTTTTTTATATATTTTATATATTATAGAATATAGTTATAATAGTTATATATAATATCTAAATATAGAAGATCAAATAGTAAACTGAAACTCTTTATTAAAAATTTAATGAGGCATTGAAATGATAACATTAGTTGATTAAGTTAAAACCTTATTTAAAAATTCTATGAACCCTTATTTCTCTTCTCTAAATCATTATTACTATTATATAATATCCCGCCGAATACATAATTAAATTGGTTTACAAAATCCTAACACAAATTTTATACACAACGAAAAACCTTGAATCCAAAGCTATGTAAATATTTCTATAAATTTATTGAGTGTAGTGCTGGGCTGAAATTGTGATCAAAAAAAATATCCTATTTTAGTTTTTCATTGAAAAAATGGGATAAAAAAGAAAACAAAGAAATCAAATCATTAAAAAATGTAAATGAGAAATAACATTTTTTTTTATTATATCTACATATTGAAACCAGAACGATCTAGTTACAACAGTTCCTTTTTTGAAAGCGAATAAACTACGCAAAATCCCATAAAATCAAACTATTGTTAAATTAAAAAAATTGACACCTTAAATTATTATTGAAATAAATGAAAATAATAATAAATACATTACATATATAAATATTAAATAAATGAAATAAGATAATAGAGATTTTTATTGGAAACACTCAAATCCCTATTTTTTTTTTACCTTTACCTTTAATTAAGTTTTAAAATTAAAAGATAAAGAGTTTTTTATCCCCTTAACTATTTTATAAAAAATATTACATTGAATTGAAAATTGATTCTATTCTTTCAATCTCGACGATTGCTCGACGATTGAATAATAATAGGTTATTATGATTTCGAGAAAGCCGCTATGGTGAAATCGGTAGACACGCTGCTCTTAGGAAGCAGTGCTAGAGCATCTCGGTTCGAGTCCGAGTGGCGGCATGACATTTTTTATTATAAAAAAAGTTCTATAATATAATTAATTCAAGTCCCAGATATTAATTCAAATAATTTAATCGAGGGAACTTTTTTAATAATTTTTTTTTTATGATATTTTCAACTTTAGAGCATATATTAACTCATATATCTTTTTCGGTCATTTCAATTGTCATTACAATTCATCTGATAACCTTATTAGTCGATGAAACCGTAGGACTCTATGCTTCGTCAGAAAAAGGTATGATAGCTACTTTTTTCTGTATAACAGGATTATTAGTTACTCGTTGGATTTATTTGAGGCATTTACCATTAAGTGATTTATATGAATCATTACTATTTCTTTCATGGGGTTTCTCCATTATTCATATATTTACATATATAAAAAAATATAAAAACCATTTAAGTGTAAGCGCAATAACCGCGCCAAGTACTATTTTTACCCAAGGTTTTGCTACTTCAGGTTTTTTAACTGAAATACATCAATCCCCACTATTAGTCCCCGCTCTCCAATCTCATTGGTTAATGATGCACGTAAGTATGATGGTATTGGGTTATGCATCTCTTTTATGTGGATCATTATTTTCAGTAGCTCTTATAGTGATTACATTTCAAAAAGCTATAAGAATTTTTGGTAAAAACAATAATTTATTAAATGCGTTATTTTCCTTTGATGAGATCCAATACATGAACGAAGGGAACAATGTTTTAAGAAACACTTCTTTTTTTTCTTCGAAGAATTATTATAAGTCTCAACTGATTCAACAATTAGATCATTGGAGTTATCGTATTATTAGTCTAGGGTTTATCTTTTTAAGCATAGGTATTCTTTCAGGGGCAGTATGGGCTAATGAGACATGGGGATCATATTGGAATTGGGACCCAAAGGAAACTTGGGCATTTATTACTTGGACTATATTCGCAATTTATTTACATATGCGAACAAATAAAAATTTGGAAGGTGTAAATTCCGCAATTGTGGCCTCTATGGGTTTTCTTATAATTTGGATATGCTATTTTGGGGTCAATCTATTAGGGATAGGGCTACATAGTTATGGTTCATTTACATTAACATCTAATTGAATAAATTCAAGAAAGGGCCTGACTAACACAAACATGGGAGAGTATAGATAAGAAAACTATGTGTAAGACATCGAGAACCCTTTGAATCACTACATTACTTGATTCAAATGGTTCTCACAAAAGCCAAATGTATGAGGAAGTCCAATTCATTTTTTTTTATTTAACTTAAGAAAAAAGACTTCTTTTTTTATTATGCAACGAACGATTTTAAAAATAATTATTATAGTATTGCTGTTTAATTTTTTTTTATGAAAACTATCTAGCAAAATAATT